AAACGCATTATTTTAATAGTGTAAATAGATACATTTTGGGCTTAAAATAAACTACTAGAGGTTTTCCTGTTTCCGGGGGGTTTTCAGGAGTGTAGACATCTTAGGAGTTTAGGGGGGTAGGGGGGTTTACGTGTAAAAACCCCCAGGGGGGTATCTTAGGTTTTTTAGGAGTAATTCTCACTATTTATGTACTTGATATCCTTAAATGTGGTTCTTTTTAGAAAATCTTTTCACCATGGATACTATTTCCTCGCACGCAAGGAAATGTACACGCTTGTCAACTTTTACCGTGTGCACTCTGAAATGCCAAGTGAAAGGAAACCAAAAAAAAAAACCCCATGCCCGATGGAGTGAACGCCCGGCTAGTTGGGTAACGAGTCGCATGTATTCCACCATTAACTTATGTAAGCGTCGATGAAAGTGTGAGGAATAATATCAAGTAATGGCCCTGAAGTAGGAACCAAATGCCAGGAATAATTCACTGTGTGAAACCCCCACAATAGTTGTCCCTCACCTTCAAGAACCGTATGCATTAAGAGATCAACTGATGGTAGGCTCTTACTACATTAAAATTTTGAGAGTTGACGGGATGGTGTGTCCACGTATATCTTAACCAATGAGATTTTTTACCAAAGTCTTAAATGTCGCCCGTCTTCAATACAAGTAATGAAAATAATATTAAGTCAGGTTTATGAGCGTTTTCGAGGTTTATTGATGAATGAATGGGGAAATCCTATGTATGTTGATAAGACATAAATGTACTGAATCATTATTGATATGTTTAATAGAAAAGTATGGTGAATATACATACATGTACAAGGCGCCAACAAAGAATAGTTTAGTTTAGAATCCTAGCTTTGGGAGCTAGGGGTGAGGGTTAAAATCCCTCTTCTTTGAGCAAAAGGGAGGAGTTTAACCTCCGGCATCCAGTTTACAAGACTGGCGCTCTGGCGCTGAGCTACTAATGCAGGATCATTCGAGGGCCTTGTTCTCCAGCCAGCCTGCTAGGGGAGAAAGGAACAGGAAGAGGAAGAAGTACAAGAAAGAGGCAACTTGTCCAATAATGACAAATGGATGTTCCACGGGCATACCTCCAATTCAGGTTAGGATGGCGACGTCGGCGACGAGGGCTCAAAATAGGAGCTGGGTGAGGGGGCGGAAGGTCAGGCCTCGTTGTTTTGATGTGTGAAGGATGGGCACGACTATAAGCACAAGAATTGAGGCGAGTAGAGCTAATACCCCTCCTAGTTTGTTAGGAATAGAGCGGAGAATGGCGTAGGCAAAAAGGAAGTATCACTCGGGCTTAATGTGGGGTGGAGTCACTAAGGGGTTGGCAGGGGTGAAGTTGTCGGGGTCCCCTAGAAGGTTAGGGGAAAATAAGGCTAATGAGGTGAGGGCAATGAGGAGAGCTGCGAACCCAAGCAAGTCTTTATAGGAGAAGTAGGGGTGAAACGAAATTTTATCGGCGTCAGAGTTTAGTCCCAGGGGGTTATTAGATCCTGTTTCGTGAAGAAAGAGTAGATGGATTACTGTGGCGGCAGCGATGACAAATGGAAATAGGAAATGGAAGGCAAAGAAGCGGGTGAGGGTGGCATTGTCGACTGAGAAGCCGCCTCAGATTCATTGAACTAAGGTGTTGCCGATGTAGGGGACGGCCGAGAGGAGATTAGTAATAACTGTTGCGCCTCAAAAGGATATTTGTCCTCAGGGAAGGACGTATCCTACGAAGGCAGTCATTATAACTAGGAGGAGGAGGACTACTCCGATGTTTCATGTCTCTTTGTAGAGGTATGAACCATAATATAAACCCCGGCCGATATGCAAGTAGATGCAGATGAAAAAGAAGGATGCACCGTTAGCATGAATGTTTCGAATTAGTCAACCGTAGTTTACATCACGACAAATGTGGGCAACGGATGAGAAGGCGGTTGCGATATCAGAGGTATAGTGTATAGCGAGGAATAAGCCTGTGAGGATCTGGGTTGCCAGGCAGAGGCCTAGCAGGGAGCCGAAGTTTCATCAGACCGAAATGTTTGATGGAGCGGGGAGGTCGACGAGTGCGTCGTTTGCGATTTTTAGTAAGGGGTGGGTTTTTCGGAGGCTTGCCATTAGGGTTCTTGTAGTTGAATAACAACGATGGTTTTTCAAGCCATTAGTCTTGGTTAAAGTCCTGGCAGGAATTATGACTTATATTATGTCTTTATTATTAATTGGTTTAGTGTTAGGGTTAGTTGCGGTTGCTTCTAATCCTTCTCCCTATTTTGCTGCTTTGGGGTTGGTAGTAGTGGCAGGAATGGGGTGTGGTGTGTTAGTAGGACACGGGGGGCCTTTTTTATCTCTGGTACTCTTTTTAATTTATTTGGGTGGCATATTAGTTGTGTTTGCGTACTCGGCGGCTTTGGCCGCCGAGCCTTACCCCGAAAGCTGGGGTAGTCGACCTGTTGCAGCTTACATGGTGCTGTACACGGTGGTGGTAGGGGTAGTGTCTGGGTTTTTCTGGGGCGGATGATATGAAGCTTCTTGGGTGAGCGTTGATGAATTTGGGGGGTTTTTAGTAGTCCGGGGGGATGTAGGGGGAGTTGCTTTAATATATTCGGCAGGTGGAGGAATATTAGTAATTAGTGCTTGGGTTTTGTTATTAACTTTATTTGTGGTGTTAGAGCTGACGCGGGGACTTAGTCGAGGGGCGCTTCGGGTGGTTTAAGAGGTAAGTAGGAGTGTTGCAAGGGCAAGAGTGAGGAGAAAGAGGGCGAGGTATGTCTTGATTATGCCCTGTTGAATGTTGCTTGTTGTGGAAGCTAAGGGGGTATTGAGGGAGGCTACTGCTTTAGGGCCTGTTTTTTCAAGTCAGGTTTGGTCAATCAGTTGGCTGGCAATTGCTTGGCCAAAGATTAAGTTAAGTTTAGGCATGAGGCGGTGGAAAACCCCTGGGAAAAAGCCTAGTATATTGGAGAAGTGATGAGGGGCTAAGCGGGGGGCATGTTGGTGTTGTTTGGTTGTAAGGGAGGCTAGTTCAAAGGCAACTAGGAGGCCGAGGATTGTCACGATAAGGGCTGCTAGTTTGAGTAAGGGGGGTATGGATATCACGGGTGTTTTTATAGGAGTAATATTGGAAGTAATAATGAGTCCGGCGATGATGCTGCCTCAGGCAAGTCGTTTAATTGGGTTAATTACTGCTGGGTTATTTTCATTGATGGGGGAGAGTGTATTAAATCGAGGGTGTCCTATGGACACAAAGAATACAACGCGAAGGCTGTAAATTGCAGTGAAGGAGGTGGCCAGGAGGGTTAGGGCAAGGGCTCAGGCGTTTAGGTGTGATGTGTTAAGTGCTTCGATAATTGCGTCTTTAGAGAAGAAGCCTGCTAGGAAGGGGGTGCCGGTTAAGGCCAGGCTTCCGATGGTGAGGCATGAGGAGGTGAAGGGGGTTAAATGGTGTATTCCTCCCATTTTTCGAATATCTTGTTCGTCGTTTAGGCTATGGATAATTGAGCCGGAGCATAAGAATAATATGGCTTTAAAGAATGCGTGGGTGCAGATATGGAGGAAGGCAAGTTGGGGTTGGTTTAGTCCGATTGTCACTATCATTAGGCCCAGCTGGCTTGATGTAGAGAATGCAACGATTTTTTTGATATCATTCTGGGTGAGGGCACAAGTGGCGGTAAAAAGGGTGGTGAGGGCGCCTAGACATAGGCAGGTGGTAAGAGCTAATTGGTTATTCTCTATTAAAGGGCTTAATCGAATGAGTAAAAAAATGCCTGCCACGACTATGGTGCTGGAATGCAGTAGGGCAGAGACCGGTGTAGGACCCTCTATGGCAGAGGGAAGCCAAGGATGAAGTCCAAACTGGGCCGATTTACCAGTGGCGGCAATAATTAACCCCAATAGGGGAAAAGTGAGATCAAAATTATTAGCAGAAATGAATATTTGTTGGATTTCCCAAGAATTGAAGTTTGTGGCCATTCAAGCTATGGCAAAAATTAGGCCTACATCTCCAACTCGGTTATAGAGGACTGCTTGAAGAGCGGCGGTGTTTGCGTCTGCTCGGCCGTATCATCAGCCGATAAGAAGAAAGGACATGATACCCACACCTTCTCAGCCGATAAAAAATTGAAATATATTATTGGCTGTCACTAAAATAATCATGGCAATGAGAAAGATCAACAGGTATTTGAAGAAACGGTTTATGTATGGGTCGGTGTGCATATATCAAGATGCAAATTCAAGAATAGATCAAGTAACGTATAGGGCAACGGGGGTAAAGATGACGGAGTAAAGATCAAACTTTAGGCTGATATTAATGTCAAATGTTAGGGTGTTTATCCAGGACCAGTTAGTAATAACAGTTTCTGCACCTTCGTTAAGGAATAGGGCAAGAGGAAGGAGGCTTGTAAAGAAGGCCAGCTTTACTGCTGTTTTTACATGGGAGAGGGCCCAGGTGGGCTCTGGGGGGCGGGGTGCTAGGGTTGTAAGTACGGGGAATGTTAGGAGGAAGAAGATAGTAATTAAGCTGGATGTTATCACGAGTGAGGTGGGATGCATAGCTGCTACTTGGATTTGCACCAAGAGTTTTTGGTTCCTAAGACCAACGGATGAGCTGTTATCCTTTAGGAGCGGTTCGAGTGAGCCTAGGGGTTCAACCAAGGTGGTGGAAATTAGCAGTTTCCGTTGCTAGCGAGCCTCTCTCGGTGGATAAGGGGGATTTAACCCCTGTCTTTAGAATCACAATCTAATGTTTTTGTTAAACTATATCTACAGGCGGCTCACCCTCAAATTAGTTCCGGCTTGAGGACTAGGAGCAGGAGGGGGAGAAGATGGAGGGCCATAAGTAAATGTTCTCGGGAGTGGGAGGGGTCTAGTGCAATAATGTGTGCGGGGAGGGGGCCTCGTTGTGTTATGAGAAACATATAAAGTGAATAGCCGGCAGTAATTAATGTTCCGGCTCCTGTAAGGGCTAAGGTTCACCAGGATCAGTTGAATAGGGAGGTAATAATTATTAGCTCGCCTATTAGGTTAGGTAAGGGAGGGAGAGCTAGGTTTGCTAGGCTGGCAATAAATCATCAGGATGTCATCAAGGGGAGGGCCATTTGTAAGCCTCGGGCTAAGACCATGGTTCGGCTGTGTGTACGCTCGTAGTTTGTGTTTGCAAGGCAGAATAGGGCAGAGGACGTAAGTCCATGTGCAATTATAAGAATAAGGGCCCCTGTAAAGCCTCAGGGGGTCTGAATGAGAATGCCCCCAACAACTAGGCCCATGTGACCGACGGAGGAGTAGGCGATTAGGGACTTTAGGTCCGTTTGGCGTAAACAGATTGAGCCTGTTATGATTACTCCTCAGAGTGCAAAGATAATAAAAGGGTAGCTGAGTTCCTTGGTAAGGGGCTCTAGAACAATTATCATTCGTATCATGCCGTAACCTCCAAGTTTAAGGAGGACGGCAGCGAGGATTATAGAGCCAGCAATTGGGGCTTCTACATGTGCCTTAGGAAGCCAGAGATGGACCCCGTAAAGTGGCATCTTAACTAGGAAGGCTAGTAGGCATCCGGCCCACCAAAGTTTGTCAGCATAGGTTGTAAGTGAAAGAGGGGTGGAGTACTGAAGGGTTAATAGGGAGAGGGTGCCTGTGCTGTTTTGAAGTAGCAGGAGGGCAACGAGAAGTGGGAGTGAGCCCGCTAGGGTATAAAATAGGAAGTAGGTGCCTGCATTAAGGCGTTCTGTTTGGTTACCTCATCGGGTGATGAGAAACAAGGTGGGGATGAGGGTGGCTTCAAATATAACATAAAACATAATAATTTCGGTGGCGCCAAAGGCCATAATTAGGAAGGCTTGTAGGGATGTAAGGAGCGTAATAAATATACGTTGACGGTTAATGGGCTCAGAGGTTGTATGATTTTGGCTTGCAAGAATTATGAGTGGGAGGAGTCAGCAAGTTAGTACTAGGAGGGGAGTGGAAAGGGGGTCTGTGGCCATGTAGAGGTTAAGAGAGGACCAGCCAGTCTCTGATAGATTTTTTAATCAAGTTAGGCTAATAAGGGCAATTGTTAGACTATGAAGAAGGGTTGCGGGTCAGAGTCATTTGGCAGGGGTTATTCAGATTGTTGGGACTAGCATCAGGGTAGGGACCAGAATTTTTAGCATTGTAGGAGGTTAAGATTTTGTAGACGATCAGAGCCGTGGGTTCGAGCGGTGGCTACTAGTAGGGCAAGGCCAGCGCTTGCTTCGCAAGCTGAGAAAGCTAGCAGGAGTATGGGGGCAGCTGAGAAGCTGGTTGAGTCTAATTGAAGTGTCCATAGGGAGAGCGCAATAAATAAAGATAGCATCATTCCTTCTAAGCAGAGCAGGGCAGAGAGGAGGTGGGTTCGGTGAAGGGCTAGGCCTGTGAGGCCCAGGAGGAAGGTTGATGAAAAAACAAAGTGAACAGGGGTCATTAGGCGGTTGTGGACTTTAACCACAAGTTTTTGAGCCGAAATCAAGTGTTTTACTTAAACTAACTGCCTATTCGGCCCATTCGAGGCCTCCTTGGCTTCATTCATAGATAAGCCCCAGTGTAAGAAGGATTAAGACAGCCGAGGCCCAAAGGAATGTAGTTAGTGGATTTATTAATTGATCCCCTCAGGGCAGGGGGAGGAGGAGGGCGATCTCTAGGTCGAAGAGAAGGAAAAGAATAGCGACTAGAAAGAAGCGGAGTGAGAAAGGTAGTCGGGCACTTCCCAGCGGGTCGAAGCCGCACTCGTAGGGGGAAAGTTTTTCGTGGTCTGGGTTCATTTGCGGGAGTCAAAAGGAGATAATAGCGAGGATGATGCAAAGGGCTGCGGCGATGCAAATAATGGTTGTGACAAGGTTCATTATCTTTCCTTGGAATTTAACCAAGACCGGGTGATTGGAAGTCACTTGTACTAGCTTTAATACTAGAAAGATTACGATCCTCATCAGTAGATAGAGATATACAGGAATAGTCAAACAACGTCTACAAAGTGTCAATATCATGCTGCTGCTTCAAATCCGAAGTGGTGCTCCGAGGTGAAATGGTATTGAATTTGGCGAAGTAAACATACGGCGAGGAAAGTTGAGCCGATAATGACGTGTAGGCCATGGAAACCGGTCGCCACAAAGAATGTTGAACCGTAGACTCCGTCTGCAATTGTAAAAGGGGCTTCGTAATATTCTATGGCTTGGAGAGCAGTAAAATAGAAGCCGAGAAGGATTGTTAATATAAGGGATTGAATTGCTTGTTTTCGTTCACCCTCTATGATGCTATGATGGGCCCAGGTAACGGTTACTCCGGAGGCGAGAAGGACTGCTGTATTCAGCAGAGGTACTTCAAAAGGGTCAAGGACAGTAATACCCGTGGGGGGTCAGCATCCGCCTAATTCAGGGGTGGGGGCGAGGCTCGCGTGATAAAAGGCTCAGAAGAAGCCTAAAAAGAAGAAGACTTCGGAGGTAATAAACAGAATTATACCGTATCGTAGGCCTTTTTGGACAGGGGGTGTGTGGTGGCCCTGGAAAGTGCCTTCTCGAATGATGTCTCGTCATCACTGATATATCGTGAGGAGAAGTAGCACTAAGCCCAGGGCTAGGAGTGTGGTAGAGTTGAAATGAAATCAAATGGCAAGACCAGATGTTATTAAGAGGGCGGCGATTGCGCCTGTAAGGGGTCAAGGGCTGGGGTCAACTATGTGGTATGCGTGTGCTTGGTGGGCCATTAAACGTTTTCTTGTAGGTAGAGGCTTAAAAGAAGAACAAAGACGTAGGCCTGAATTATTGCCACGGCAACCTCTAAAAGGGTTAGAAGAAACAGCAGGGTTACAGTAAGAATCGCTACTGTGGGTATAAGGGGGAGGAGTACGAAGGCGGCAGTAGCGATTAATTGAATAAGGAGATGTCCGGCTGTCAAATTTGCTGTCAGTCGCACGCCCAAGGCTAGGGGGCGAATAAATAGGCTAATTGTTTCGATAATAATTAGAACAGGGATTAGGAGGGTGGGGGTACCTTCTGGAAGAAGGTGTCCTAGGGCAATGGTTGGTTGATTTCGCATACCAATAATTACGGTTGCCAACCAAAGAGGAACTGCAAGGCCTATGTTGAGGGATAGTTGAGTGGTGGGTGTAAAAGTGTACGGGAGGAGGCCAAGTATATTAAGGGTGATGAGGAATAATATTAGGGATGTAAATAGGATGGCCCATTTATGACCCCCCGGGTTGAGTGGTAGGAGGAGTTGTTGAGTAAATCGATTTACAAATCAGCCCTGAAGGGTTAAAAGGCGATTATTTAGTCATCGGGAGGAGGGAGTGGGGAAGAGTACTCATGGGAGGCTGAGGGCTAGGACAATTAGAGGGATGCCTAGGTAAGTGGGGCTCATAAATTGGTCGAAAAAGCTTAGTGTCATGGTCAGTTTCAGGGCTCTGTTTTAGGGGTCTCAGTGCTTTGGAGTGAGGGTTCATTAGGGAAAGTGTGTGCTAGGACTTTAGGAGGAAGGACGGTTAGGAAAATTAGTCACGAAAAGACTAGAATGGCAAATCAAGGTGCGGGGTTGAGTTGGGGCATGTCGCTAGGGGTGGTTGGGGACCACCAATCTTTAGCTTAAAAGGCTAACGCTACACCCTGTTTAGCTTTTTAGCGAGGCGTCTTCAAGTATGAGAGATGATCAGTTTTCGAAGTGTTCTAGTGGGACGGCTTCAACTACGATGGGTATAAAACTGTGGTTTGCTCCACAAATTTCAGAGCATTGTCCATAGAAAACTCCGGGGCGAGATGCGATAAAGGCTGTTTGGTTTAGGCGTCCGGGGACTGCATCCATTTTTACGCCGAGGGCGGGCACTGCTCATGAGTGAAGAACATCTTCAGCAGACACTAGTACTCGGATCGGGGATTCTACTGGGACAACCATTCGGTGGTCAGCTTCAAGGAGGCGAAATTGACCAGGGGCTAGGTCTTGAGTGGGAATTATGTAGGAGTCAAACCCAAGGTCCTCGTAGTCGGTGTACTCGTAGCTCCAGTATCACTGGTGACCCATGCCCTTGATTGTTAGGTGGGGGTCATTAATTTCGTCCATTAGGTAGAGGATGCGAAGGGAAGGGAGGGCAATTAGAATTAAAATAATTGCAGGAAGAATGGTTCAGATAATTTCAATTTCTTGGGAGTCCAGAATATATTTATTTGTTAATTTGGTGGATCCCATTGCCACAATAATGTAAAGTACTAGTGTGCAAATTAGAAAGACGATCATCAGGGGGGGGTGGGGAAAAGGAAGGAGTTTTTTTATAACAGGGGAAGCTGCATCTTGGAAACCTAGCTGTGAGGGATGTCCCATTAAGGGGGGGGGTAAGACACGCGGGGGTTTAACCCACGATTTTGCCTTGACAAGGCAGTGTAATAACTACTTTACTAGTGTCTTATGAAGAAAGTGACAGAGCGGTTATGTGGTTGGCTTGAAACCAACACATGGGGGTTCGACTCCTCCCTTTCTCGTTAGTTTGATTGAACTTGAACAAATGCAGGTTCTTCGAATGTGTGGTAGGGAGGAGGGCAGCCGTGAAGTCACTCAACGTTAGTTGTGGTTAATTCTACAGCTAAAACTTCCCGTTTTGCAGCAAATGCTTCTCAAATAATAAATAAGAATATGATTACTGCAACGAGTGAAATTAGGGAGCCAATAGAGGAAACGGTGTTTCAAAGAGTGTAGGCATCAGGGTAGTCTGAGTATCGCCGAGGCATGCCTGCCAGACCTAGGAAATGTTGGGGGAAGAAAGTAAGATTGACGCCAATAAATATAATTCCGAAGTGGATTTTTGTTCAGGTGCTGTGGAGGGTGTATCCTGAGAACAGGGGGAATCAGTGGACGAATGCTGCAACAATGGCAAATACGGCTCCTATCGAGAGGACGTAGTGGAAGTGGGCAACTACGTAGTATGTGTCATGCAGGACAATGTCTAGGGAGGAGTTGGCAAGTACGATACCGGTTAGCCCTCCTACTGTAAAAAGGAAAATAAAGCCAAGGGCCCATAGGAGGGGTGTTTCTCATTTGATGGAGGCCCCGTGCAGTGTCGCAAGTCAACTAAAGACTTTCACACCGGTTGGAATTGCAATAATCATTGTTGCAGATGTAAAGTAGGCACGCGTGTCCACATCCATTCCGACAGTAAATATGTGATGGGCCCAGACGATAAATCCTAAAAGGCCAATTGCTATCATGGCTCAAACTATACCCATGTAACCAAAGGGCTCCTTTTTCCCGGAGTAGTAGGCGACAATATGTGAAATCATCCCGAACCCTGGGAGGATAAGAATATAAACCTCTGGGTGGCCAAAGAACCAGAATAAGTGCTGGTAAAGAATGGGGTCTCCTCCTCCTGCGGGGTCGAAGAAGGTGGTGTTGAGGTTTCGGTCTGTAAGGAGCATTGTAATGCCCGCAGCGAGGACTGGAAGTGACAGAAGGAGTAGGACAGCAGTAATTAGGACGGATCAGACAAAGAGGGGTGTTTGGTACTGGGAGATGGCTGGGGGTTTTATATTAATAATTGTGGTAATAAAATTGATTGCCCCTAGAATAGAGGAGACACCAGCAAGGTGAAGAGAGAAGATGGTTAGGTCAACGGATGCTCCTGCATGGGCTAGGTTGCCGGCAAGAGGGGGGTAAACAGTCCACCCAGTGCCAGCCCCGGCTTCGACACCGGAAGAGGCGAGCAGGAGAAGGAAGGAAGGGGGAAGGAGTCAAAAACTTATGTTGTTTATTCGAGGGAATGCTATGTCGGGGGCGCCGATCATTAGGGGCACAAGTCAGTTACCAAAACCTCCAATTATAATGGGCATTACTATAAAGAAAATTATTACAAATGCATGTGCCGTAACAATTACATTGTAGATCTGGTCGTCTCCCAGAAGAGCGCCCGGTTGGCTAAGTTCTGCACGAATTAGCAGACTCAGGGCTGTGCCTACTATTCCGGCTCAAGCACCAAATACTAAATAGAGGGTGCCGATATCTTTGTGATTGGTCGAGAAAAATCAACGTGTGATTGCCACAGGTAGGATGGCTGAGCTTTAAGCGGTGGATTGTAGCCCCATGTACAGAGGTTTAAATCCTCTTCTTACCAAGCCCCGAGGTGTTCAACATATTAGATTGCAAATCTAAAGAAGTAGGCTAACGCCTGCCGGGGCTTTCCCCCGCCTTTGTCACCGGACAGGCGGGGGAAAGCTAGACGAATGCTCGCTGGTTTGGGCGCTTAGCTGTTAACTAAGAGTTTGTAGGATCGAGGCCTACTCGTCTAGTAAGGCTTTAGCTTAATTAAAGTGTCTGTTTTGCATGCAGGAGATGTGGGGTAATGTCCCGCAAGCCTTAATCAGGGACTAGGAGGTTTTCACTCCCGCTTAGGGCTTTGAAGGCCCTTGGTCTTGTGCTAACCTAAGTTCCTTAAAGAGTGAGTGTTGCAGTAATGGCTGGGGTAAGGGGGAGGAGTGCCAGGGTTATTGTGGTTGTAACAGCGAGAGGAAGCGTGAGTTGTGCAGATGGGAGACGTCAGGGTGTAACACCAGCAAGGTTATTGGGGGACATAGTCAATGTTATGGCGTAGGAGAGTCGTAGGTAGAAGTAAAGGCTGAGAAGGGCGGTAAGTGCTGCTAAAGTTGCTGTGGTGGGGAGTTCCTGTTTAGTGAGTTCTTGCAGAATCAGTCATTTTGGCATAAAGCCTGTCAGTGGGGGGAGGCCTCCTAATGATAGCAAGATAAGGGGAGTTAGAGAAGTAAGTGCGGGTATCTTAGCTCAAGAAATGGCGAGGGTATTAATATTGGTTGATTTATTAAGTTTAAATACAAGGAATGTTGAGAATGTCATGACGAGGTATGTAAGGAGAGCTAGAAGGGTTAGGGAGGGGGAAAATTGTAGGATGAGGATTATTCATCCAAGATGGGCGATGGAGGAATAGGCAAGGATTTTTCGGAGCTGGGTTTGGTTTAGGCCCCCTCAGCCTCCCACTAGTGTTGATAGCAGGCCTAAAATAATAAGGAGGGTTGAGTTTGCGGGGTAAATTTGAAGGAGAAGGGCAAAAGGGGCAAGTTTTTGTCAGGTTGATAGGATTAAGCCTGTGGTGAGATCCAGTCCTTGAAGTACTTCTGGAAGTCAGGAGTGTACGGGGGCAAGCCCAATTTTTAGTGCTAGGGCGAGGGTAATTATAGTAACGGGGAGGGGGTGGGTTATTTGTTGAATATCTCATTGTCCTGTGAGCCAGGCGTTAGTAGTGCTAGCAAAAAGAAGTATGGCAGCTGCAGTGGCTTGGGTAAGAAAGTATTTGGTGGTGGCTTCTACTGCCCGTGGGTGGTGGAGGTGGGCCATAATGGGGATGATGGCTAGGGTATTTATTTCAAGTCCTATTCAGGCAAGGAGTCAGTGGGAGCTTGCAAATGTAATTGTGGTCCCCAGGCCTAAACCAAATAGTAGGGTGGCTAAGATGTACGGGTTCATTAGTAAAGGAAGGGGTTTAACCAACATGTTTGGGGTATGGGCCCAAAAGCTTAATTAGCTGACTTTACTAGAAAGTGGTGTAGTGGAAGCACTGAGAGTTTTGATCTCTCCGGGTAGGGTTCAAACCCCTTCTTTCTAAGGAGTCGGGGGGACTTTAACCCCCATAATTCACTCTATCAAAGTGATCCTTAACTTCAGGCACAACTCCGGGGTTAGAGTATAGGCGGTAGACCTGCAAATGCAATAGGAAGGGCCAAGTGTCAAATGACTAAGGCTAGTGTAAGGGGTAGGAAGTTTTTTCAAATTAAGTGCATGAGCTGGTCATAGCGAAATCGGGGGTAGGATGCTCGAACTCATAGGAAGATGACTGAGAGGAGGGCAGCTTTGGTTATTAGGTTAATGGTAGTAAGTTCTGGAATCGTGGGAATGTGGGAGGCCCCTAGGAAAAGTGTGGCAGAAAGTGTATTTATAAGTAAAATGTTGGCATATTCTGCCAGGAAAAAGAGGGCAAAGGGCCCTCCTGCGTACTCTACATTAAAACCTGAGACTAGTTCAGACTCGCCCTCAGTTAAATCGAAAGGGGCGCGGTTAGTTTCGGCCAGGGTTGAAATATATCATATGGCAGCTAGGGGTCAGGCTGGAAAAATTAGTCAGACGCTTTCTTGGGCTACGTTGAAGGTTTGAAGAGTAAAACCCCCCGTGAAAATAATGGTATTTAAGAGGATTAGCCCAAGGCTAACTTCATATGAAATAGTCTGGGCTACGGCCCGTAGGGCCCCGATGAGGGCATACTTAGAATTTGATGCTCATCCTGAGCCTAAAATTGAGTATACAGCAAGGCTAGATAAGGCTAGGATAAAAAGGATGCCCAGGTTGAGGTCTGTTACGGGATGGGGCAGAGGTATAGGGGCTCATAATGTGAGGGCCAGGGTTAGGGCTAATATGGGTGTTAAGATAAATAGAATTGGGGAGGAGGTTGAGGGGCGGACTGGTTCCTTAATAAATAGTTTTACCCCATCGGCGATGGGTTGAAGGAGGCCGTATGGGCCTACAATGTTTGGGCCTTTTCGTAATTGTATATAGCCCAGAACTTTCCGTTCGAGAAGGGTTAGGAAGGCAACAGCTAGGAGGATAGGTACAATGAAGGCTAGGGGATTGATGATATGGGTGATGAGTGTTGAGATCATAGTTAGGGAGAGGATTTGAACCTCTGTAGAAAGGGCTTAGGTCTTTTGCAGTAACCGGGCTCTGCCACCTTAACATGCCTTAATCTCAGGCAAAGGGGGGCATGCCCTTTTGCCTATTTTAGTTGTCTTCATTAGGTGGGGGTGAGGCATACTTGAAGCATGGGCCTCTTTTTTTCGGTCCTTTCGTACTAGAAAAAATCATAGCATAGATAGAAACTGACCTGGATTACTCCGGTCTGAACTCAGATCACGTAGGACTTTAATCGTTGAACAAACGAACCCTTAATAGCGGCTGCACCATTAGGATGTCCTGATCCAACATCGAGGTCGTAAACCCCCTTGTCGATATGGACTCTAAAAGGGGATTGCGCTGTTATCCCTGGGGTAACTCGGTTCGTTGATCGGCGTTGCCGGATCTTGCTGGTCAGAAATTCTGTTCATTAGAGCGGAGGCTCTGAGTTGTAGGAGGGAGTAGTCCCATTCCACATGGGGGTTTTGTGTTTCCCCGCGGTCGCCCCAACCAAAGACATAGGGGTAATTTTCATTTGGTTTAGCCCTTTGTTTCGGGATGTTTAACATGATTTACCTTGGCGTCTAAAGCTCCACAGGGTCTTCTCGTCTTATGGTCTTATCCCCGCTTCTGCACGGGGAGATCAATTTCATTGACTTGAAAAAGGAGACAGTTAAGCCCTCGTTATGCCATTCATACAGGTCTTCATTTAAAAGACAAGTGATTGCGCTACCTTCGCACGGTCAAAATACCGCGGCCGTTAAACTTATAGTCACAGGGCAGGCGGGACCTCTTATTCTTTATTTGCAAGAGGCGATGTTTTTGGTAAACAGGCGAGGCTTCATGTGTTTGCCGAGTTCCTTCTTTTTCTTTTAGTCTTTCCCGGGGGGCACACCAGTGTGGGGTTAACGGTTAAAATTTGAAGACTCTTCTTGTTGTTTAATCTGTCTTTCATTACCCTCTTTGTTTGGGACCGTTAGGGTTCGGTGGTTGGTCTGTTCCGATTTACACGTGTGCAGGGAGAGGGTCCGACCCTCTTATTACTCATATTAGCATGGTCTCTCCCATGGTTGCATGGGGCGGTCTGGTAAAATTAGGGGGTTAAGATAAATTATCAGAATAATGAGGTAATTGATATGCCTGAGCTTTAACGCTTTCTAAGGGGATGGCTGCTTTTAGGCCCACCAAAGCATTTTACTTTAAGTTATTATGATCTTTACCCACCTGGGAAAGTTGTATCTTTTTCAAAGGGGCTGTACCCCCTTTGACTAACTCTCGCGGTTTCTTAAAAGGTCTGTAGGGAGTAGGACAGGGGTGAGTGAAGAAGCTGCGAGGCTGAACTCCTATTCATTTCTCAGACAACCAGCTATAACTAGGTTCGGTAGGTCTGTCACCCCTACTCAAAGTTCTTCCCACTCTTTTGCCACAGAGACGGGTGTGCCCTATTAATAGGCTGCCTTGGAGTAGCTCACTTAGTTTCGGGGGGTCAGACTAAAGTTCTCTTTGCCTGGGTATTACTAGCTAAATCATGATGCAAAAGGTACGAGTTAAAATCTCTGCTTCTTAGGGCTTTACTGGGTTATTTCATTTCTCTTTCAGCGTTCCCTTGCGGTACTTTCTCTATTGCGCCGTCTGTTCCTCTTCCGTCGCCCGTACTGAGGTGGGAAAATGTTTTGTTTAGTTTAACACTAGTGTGTTTGGGTTTATTAATGGTGATTAATTGTTTTTGGTTAGGGGGCTAGCTATTGGGCGTCAGGGTAATCCGATTTGCACGGATGACTTCTCAGTGTAAGGGAGATGCTTTTCTGTCTTAGCTATACTCTGATTTAACCAAGTGCACCTTCCGGTACACTTACCATGTTACGACTTGCCTCCCCTTTGCGATTGTATGGTTTTAATTACTAAAGTTCTTGGGCTTGGGGAGAGTGACGGGCGGTGTGTGCGCGCTTCAGGGCCATTTTCAGCAGAACACTCTATTTTCTGCTTACTGCTAAATCCTCCTTTGGAAAAACATTTCAGTTTATCGTTCGTATTCCCTGTACAAGGGAATGTAGCCCATTTCTTCCCTTTCCATACGCTACACCTCGACCTGACGTTTTGGGTTGTGCCAATTTTGCTTACTATTAGACCTTCACAGGGTAAGCTGACGACGGTGGTATATAGGCGGGAGAAACAAGGAAAGGTGAGGTTGAACGGGGGTTATCGGTTCTAGAACAGGCTCCTCTAGGTGGATCTAAAGCACCGCCAAGTCCTTTGGGTTTTAAGCTAATGCTCGTAGTTCCCAGGCGGATGGCAGGTGTAAGTTGCCATCGATGTTTAAGGCTAGGCATAGTGGGGTATCTAATCCCAGTTTGTTTCATAGCTTTCGTGGGTTCGGGAAATGTAAAGCCACTTTCGTGATTGGGCTTCTTACCTTCGGGTGCGTATAACAGCTTTGAGGGCATTCGGCTTTAGTTTTAAATTTTTCTTAACCACTCTTTACGCCGGGGTTTGTCAACTTGGGCCTCTCGTATAACCGCGGTGGCTGGCACGAGTTTTACCGGCCCTCTTAGCTTTGACTAAGTCAAGTTTTCACTTATGGCTTAATGTTTATCACTGCTGAGTTCCCTTGAGGGTGTGGCTAAGCAAGGTGTCATGGGCTCAAATAGAATGTGCCTGATACCAGCTCCTTGTCCCCGGGCAGGGGACTGTGGGGCATTCTCACGGGTGTGCGGATACTTGCATGTGTAAGTTTAGCTAAAGTTGATAATAAAGTCAGGACCAAGCCTTTGTGCCTGCGGAGCTTTCTAGGGCTCATCTTAACATCTTCAGTGTCATGCTTTTATTAAGCTACGCTAGC